TGATGATAAAAGATTAGAATCACTGAAAAACTTTTGGCAGATATTAAAAAGAAGAAGCGCTAGATTAATACGTAAACGGCACTTTTTTATGAAATTTTGGATTGAAAAGATATACATGGATACCTTTCCATATCTCATTTATATTAATATAAATATTCTCAGGATCACTGTACAACCTTTCCTTGACTTAAAAAAAATATATAATGAAAATAGAATTAATTTGATTTCTACTATAAATATAAAAAAACTGCTTTCTATTCTTAATATTAGCAATAAGAATTCACAGAAATTTTGTGGCCTATTTTCCTCCTTGTCACAGGCATATGTATTTTACAAATTATCACAAACCCAAGTTATTAACAAGTATCACTTAAGGTCTGTACTTCACTATTCCGGAACATCTCTTTTTCTTAAGGATAGAATAAAGGATTTTATTGAAGGAATATTTCATTCCGAATCAAGGCATAAGAAACTTCGCAATTCTGGAATGAATGGATGGAAAAACTGGTTAAGTAGTCATCACTATCAATATGATTTATCTCAGACTACATGGTCTCAATTAATGCCACAAGAATGGCGAAAAAGAGTCAATCAAAATCATACGGTTTCAAATAAGGCCTCAACAAAATTGGATTCATATGAAAAAAACCAATTAATTCATTATGAGAAACAAAATGATTATGCAATGGATTCATTACCGAGTCAAAAAGAGAAATTTAAAAAACAATACAGATATGATCTTTTATCAGATAAATATATTAATTATGAAGAAAGGAAGGATTCATATATTTCTGCTAGTGATTATCTAGGAGAAGATTCGATTATTGATAAAAATTCGGATAGAAAATTTTTTGATTGGAGAATCATTGATTTTAGTCTTAGAAAGAAGATCGATATTGAGGCCTGGATCGCTATGGATACTGGGACCAAAAGTAATAAAAATACTAAGATTGGAACTTATTTGTATACATATTCAATTATTGATAAGAAAGAAAAAGATCTTTCTTATTTCGCGATTGATAAGCCATCCAATCAAAAGCCATCCAATCAAAGAAAAACCTTTTTTGACTGGATGGGGATGAATGAAGAAATACTAAACCGTCCCGTATCAAATCTGGAACCTTGGTTCTTCCCAGAATTTTTATTACTTTATGATGCATATAAGGTTAACCCGTGGATCATACCAATGAAATTACTTCTTTTCCATTTTAATGGAAATCAAAACACTAGTAAAAATAAAAATATCAAGGGAAAACAAAAAAAGGATCTTCATATATCATCTAATGAAAAAAAATATCTTGAATTAGAGAATAAAAATCAAGAAGAAAAAGAGCAGTCAGTCCAAGAAGATCTTGGATCAGATCTACCAAACCAACAAAAAGAGGTTGAAGATTATGGCGGATCAGACACTCAAAAGAGTAGAAATCAAAAGAGCAAGCCAGAAACGGAACTAGATATCTTACTGAAAAGATATTTGCTTTATCCCATTCAATTGAGATGGGATAATGATATGAATGAAAAAATAATAGCGAATCTCTATATATATTCTTTTATGGTTAGACTGAAAAACCCAAAGGAAATTGCTCTATCCTTTGTTCAAAGAGAAGAAATAAATCTGGATATAATGCCGAAAAAGGATAAGGATCAAACTTTTTTGACAGAATTGATAAAAAGAGGAATATTGATTATCGAACCGGTCCGCCTGTCTATAAAATGGGATGGACAATTTATTATGTATCAAACCATAGCTATTTCACTGGTCCATAAGAGTAAATACCAAACTAATCAAAAATGCCGAGAAATGGGAAATGCTGATAAGAATGATTTTCTTGTTCCTGAAAATATTTCATCTCCTAGACGTCGTAAAGAATTGAGAATTCGAATTTGTTTAAATTCGGAAAATATGAATGTTGTGGGTAGAAATAAAGTATTTTGCAATGAGAACGACATAAGGAACTGCGATAAATTTTTGGATAAGAGAAAACATCTTGATAGAGATTCAAAGAAATTCATTAAATTGTTTAAATTTTTTCTTTGGCCAAATTATCGATTAGAAGATTTAGCTTGTATGAATCGCTATTGGTTTGATACCAGTAATGGAAGCCGTTTCAGTATGTCAAGGATATATATGTATCCATGATTGAGAATTAGTTGATGATCAATTTCCTATATATCACGCGCCATATCTGGCATGATATAGGAAGGCAAACAGATGTACACACGCGTTGTGTTATATTACATTTACATTCTAGTATAGGATACTGATTCAATGACCTAAGATAAGAATCTTCTTAATCTTAGGTCCAAATTTTTCTCTTTTTTTTTTTTGGGGGGGGCTGAAGAGCTGTACCATTCTTTTGTATCTATATCCGAATCCAATTGCAAACTGGATTGATTAATTCAATTTGATAGAAAAGGTAGTATATGAATTTATTCATATTATTGTGTATACCAGATTAAAATAACTGGCATTATTTTTACTGATCGATAAACTCCATATTTGTAGAAAAGAAAGAAAAAGGAGAGAAGAATTCTTTGTTATGGTAAAAAATTCATTAATTTCTTTTATTTCGCAAGAAATAAAAGAAGAAAACAAGGGGTCTGTTGAATTTCAAGTATTCAGTTTCACCAATAAAATACGGAGACTTACTTCCCATTTGGAATTGCACAAAAAAGACTATTTATCTCAGAGAGGCCTACGGAAAACTCTGGGAAAACGTCAACGGTTGCTGGCTTATTTGTCAAAGAAAAATACAATACGTTATAAAGAATTAATTGGTCAGTTGGATATTCGGGAGCCAAAAACTCGTTAAGTTAATTTGAATATTCATTTTGAATTATTTGATTTATGAGATCTTGAATTTTGATGAACTTCGTTTCGTTTTCAGCAATTCATGGAATAATGAATCGGGGAAAAAACATATGACTGTACCAGCTAGAAGAAAAGACCTCATGATAGTCAATATGGGTCCTCACCACCCATCAATGCATGGCGTTCTTCGACTCATCATTACTCTAGATGGTGAAGATGTTATTGACTGTGAACCCATATTGGGTTATTTACACAGAGGGATGGAAAAAATTGCAGAAAACCGCACAATTATACAATATCTACCTTATGTAACGCGTTGGGATTATTTAGCTACTATGTTTACCGAGGCAATAACTGTAAATGGACCAGAACAGTTGGGAAATATTCAAGTCCCTAAAAGAGCTCGCTATATCAGAGTAATTATGCTGGAACTGAGTCGTATAGCTTCTCATTTGTTATGGCTTGGCCCTTTTATGGCGGATATCGGTGCGCAGACTCCTTTCTTTTATATTTTTAGAGAGAGAGAATTGATATATGATTTATTCGAAGCTGCCACAGGCATGCGAATGATGCATAATTATTTCCGTATCGGAGGAGTAGCTGCTGATCTACCTCATGGCTGGATAGATAAATGTTTGGATTTCTGCGATTATTTTTTAACAGGGGTTGCTGAATATCAAAAGCTTATTACGCGAAATCCCATTTTTTTAGAACGAGTTGAAAGGGTGGGCGTTGTTGGTGGGGAGGAGGCAATAAATTGGGGTTTATCAGGACCAATGCTACGAGCTTCCGGAATCCAATGGGATCTTCGTAAAGTTGATCATTATGAGTGTTATGACGAATTTGATTGGGAAGTACAATGGCAAAAAGAAGGAGATTCATTAGCTCGTTATTTAGTTCGAATCAGTGAAATGACAGAATCCATAAAAATTATTCAACAAGCTCTGGAAGGAATTCCCGGAGGGCCCTATGAAAATTTAGAAGTCCGGCGCTTTGATAGAGCAGGGGATTCCGACTGGAATGATTTTGAATATCGATTCATTAGTAAAAAACCATCTCCTACTTTTGAATTGTTGAAACAAGAACTTTATGTGAGAGTGGAAGCCCCAAAGGGAGAATTGGGAATTTTTCTGATAGGAGATCAGAGTGTTTTTCCCTGGAGATGGAAAATTCGTCCGCCGGGTTTTATCAATTTGCAAATTCTCCCTCAGCTAGTTAAAAGAATGAAATTGGCTGATATTATGACGATACTAGGTAGTATAGATATCATTATGGGAGAAGTTGATCGTTAAAATGATAATTGATACGACAGAAGTACAGGTTATCAATTCTTTTTCCAGATTGGAATCCTTAAAAGAGGCCTATGGACTCATATGCTTGCTTGTCCCTATTTTTACTCCTGTATTGGGAATCACAATAGGGATACTAGTAATTGTGTGGTTAGAAAGAAAAATATCTGCAGGGGTACAACAACGTATTGGACCTGAATACGCGGGTCCTTTGGGAATTCTTCAAGCTCTAGCAGACGGGACAAAACTACTTTTCAAAGAGGATCTTCTCCCTTCTAGAGGAGATATTCGTTTATTCAGTCTCGGACCCTCTATAGCAGTTATATCTATTTTACTAAGTTATTCAGTAATTCCTTTTGGATATCACCTTGTTCTCGCCGATCTCAGTATAGGTGTTTTTTTATGGATTTCCATTTCAAGTATTGCGCCTATTGGACTTCTTATGTCAGGATATGGATCGAATAATAAATATTCCTTTTTAGGTGGTCTACGAGCTGCCGCTCAATCGATTAGTTATGAAATACCATTAACTCCATGCGTGTTATCAATATCTCTACGTGCGATTCGTTGGGACATGAACTTTTACCTATTTCTTTCTAGGAAAGAAGTTGAATGTAGTGAATAGAGATCTTCATTTTTTTATTCATCATTCGGGGCGATGAACTAAACCAGATAGTTATATGAGTGAAACAAAACAGCTTCTCAATTTGCAGTAAAAAGATTGAGTCTCATTCCCTATGTACAAGAGTTAAGCGGAAATAAACAGTATAAATTACCCCAAGATTGGTTGATTAGTCATCATGGTTTGAAGCGGGTAGAAAAGATCAACTGGATTGAGTTTTCACTATTTTATTGTATGTATTACCATACCGGGGATCGAGCAAAAATGAGTGGACGGT